TTTATTTTTTATATATAAATTATTGAAAAAGGTTTAAAAAAAATAATAAGGTTTATTTTATTAATAAATTTACAATAAAATTATATGTATGTGTGTATACACATATATATATATATATATTAAATATTTGATTTATTTTAAATATAATAATAAATTAAAAATTTAAATAATTAATTATAAATATATATATATATTAATTTTTAATATAAATATATAATTTAATTATTTTTTTTTATTTATATTTATTATTTATTGTTTAATAATTATTTTGTATTTATATAAATATTATAAAAAAGAAAGAAAAGATTATATAAAATTTAATATAAATATAAATATTTAATATAAAAAAAAAAAAAAAAAAAATCTATTTTAAAAAAAAAAAATAATAGATAAAAATTTATGATTTAAAAAATTTATTTTAAGTTTAATTTACATATAAATTTTAGTGTTAATTTTATTAAATTTAAATAATTTAATTAATAAATGTATAGTAATTAAAATTAAAAATTTAAGAAATTAAGATTTAGTAATACATATATTTAAATAACAAATTTTGTGCCAGCAGTTGCGGTTATACAAAAATTTAAATAAATTTTATTAGTAAAAAATAAATAATAAAAATTAAATTAAAAAAGAAATTATTAAGTGAAATTTTAATTTTAATTAAATTTAAATTTAAATTATTATTTTAAAAATTTTATTTAAAACTAGGATTAGATACCCTATTATAAAAAATTAAATAAGTTACTAAAATAGTATATAATTATTTATTGAAACTTAAATAATTTGGCGGTATTTTAGTTCATTTAGAGGAATCTGTCTATTAATTGATAATCCACGAATAATCATATTTAATTTATAATTTTATATATCGTTGTTAAAAAATATTTTTAAATAAAAATAATATTTTAAAATTTTAATATAAAATTAATTCAGATCAAGATGTAGATAATAATTAAAATATAAGATGGATTACTATATATTTATATAAATGGATAATAATTTTAAAATAGTTATTTGAAAGTGGATTTAAATGTAATTTTAAATAATTTTTTAAAATGATTAATAATTGAAATATGTACATATTGCCCGTCACTTTCATTTAAAAATTGAAATAAGTCGTAACAAAGTAGGGGTACTGGAAAGTGTTCCTAGAAAGACAAACTGGAGCTTGTTTAAGTATTTCATTTACATTGAAAAGAAATTATAATTTTAATTAGTTTGAGGGGCAAATTTAATAAAAAATAAATATGAAAAAAAATTTTAATATAAAATATTTAATGGGGGTTAAAGTATTTTTATAGAAAAAATTAATAAATTTATAGTGAATTAGTATTGTAAAAGAAAATTGAAAATATTGAAATAAAAATTTATTTAAAAGTAAATTTTATTTGTTGTATCTTGTGTATCAGAGTTTTTTAAAAAAATAATTTGGTTAAATTTATTTCGAATTTTAAAGAGTTAATTAATTAAAAAAGTTAATATTGCATAATTATTTTTAATAATTAATTGGAAATGAAAAGTTAATCGTTTTAAAAGATATCTAATTTTTTTAGAAAAAAATTTAATTTTAAATAATTTTTTTTTTACTCATTTATTAATTAATAAGTAAAAAAATTAATTTTATATTTTAGGGGATAAGCTTTAAATTAAATTTTTATAATAAAAATAAGATAAATTGAAATTTTTAAAATTTATATTGTTTAAAAATTATAATTTTTTATAAATAATTTCATTTGATTAAAATTTTATTTTAGTTTAATTTTTTATAAAAAAATATTTTTTATTGATTAAAAAATAGATATAATGATAAAATTAGTATATAATTTAAAATAAAAGAAAAAATTATTTAAATTAATAAAAAGGAATTCGGCAAAAATTTATATTCACTTGTTTATCAAAAACATGTTTTTTTGAAAATAATATAAAGTTTAATTTGCCCCCTGAATTATTTTAAAGGGCTGCAGTATATTGACTGTACAAAGGTAGCATAATCATTAGTTTTTTAATTGAAGACTGGAATGAATGATTTGATGAAATATAAACTGTCTCTTTATTAAAAATAGAATTTAATTTTTTAGTCAAAAAGCTAAAATTTGTATAAAAGACGAGAAGACCCTATAGAGTTTTATATTTTTATTAATATTAATTTTATATAAAATTTTTTATTGATATTGATAAAAATATTTTGTTGGGGTGATAGAAAAATTTAAAAAACTTTTTTTAAAAAATTAACATTAATTTATGAAATTTTGATCCATACTTTGTGATTATAAGATTAAATTACCTTAGGGATAACAGCGTAATTTTTTTTTTTAGTTCGTATAAAAAAAAAAGTTTGCGACCTCGATGTTGGATTAAAATAAAATTTAAATGCAAAAGTTTAAAATTTTGATCTGTTCGATCATTAAAATCTTACATGATCTGAGTTCAAACCGGTGTGAGCCAGGTTGGTTTCTATCTTTATAATAATATAATAATTTAGTACGAAAGGATCAGTTATTAGAAATAATTTTAAATTTAAGAATTTTAATAATTTATTTTTACTATTTTGGCAGAAAAATGTAATGGTTTTAGAAGTCATGAATATATAATTATTTATATAAATAGTAATGATAATGGTTGAAAAATTTAATATTATTTTAGGTTTATTAATTTTATTTGTTGGGGTTTTAGTGGGAGTTGCTTTTTTAACTTTATTAGAACGTAAAGTTTTAGGTTATATTCAAATTCGAAAAGGTCCTAATAAAATTGGATTTATAGGGTTATTACAACCTTTTTCAGACGGTATTAAGTTATTTAGAAAAGAACAAACTTATTTAAATTATTCAAATTTTTTATATTATTATTATTCTCCTGTTATTGGGTTTTTTTTATCTTTAATTATTTGAATATTAATTCCTTATTCTTTTAATATTATTATATTTAATTTAGGTATTTTATTTTTTTTTTGTTGTACTAAAGTAGGGGTTTATATTTTATTAATAGCGGGATGATCTTCTAATTCTAATTATTCTATACTAGGAGGTTTACGTGCTGTAGCTCAAACTATTTCTTATGAAGTAAAATTAGCTTTAATTTTAGGTTCTTCTTTAATTTTAATTATGGATTTTAATATATTAAGTTTTAAAATTTTTCAGGTTAACATTTGATTTTTATTTTTAATATTTCCTTTATCAATATGTATATTTTCTTCTATATTAGCTGAAACAAATCGTACTCCTTTTGATTTTGCGGAAGGTGAAAGAAAATTAGTTTCAGGGTTTAATATTGAATATAGAAGAGGGGGATTTGCTTTAATTTTTTTAGCTGAATATTCTAGAATTTTATTTATAAGAATAATATTTGTTTTATTATATATAGGTGGTTATAGATTAAGTTTATGGTTTTATTTAAAGTTAAGATTTATTTCATTTTTTTTTATTTGAGTTCGTGGTACTTTACCTCGTTATCGTTATGATAAATTAATATATTTATGTTGAAAGGTTTATTTACCTATTTCTTTAAATATAATAATTTTATATTTAGGCTTAAAAATATTTATTATATAATAAATATTTTTAGTATAAATTAATAGAATTTATTATTCTTTCTTAAGTTTTCAAAACAAATGCTTATAACAAGCTCATTAATTAATTAGTTATAAAAAATTATTTTATCTCATATTTTATTAATAATTGGGTTAATAAGGTAATAAGAAAAATAAATAACTGTTAAAATTTGTCCAGTTAAGATAAAGGGAGTTTCTACTGGTCGAGCCCCAATTCATGTTAATAGAATAATAGTGGTTACTATTGATCAGAAAATAATTTGATTTAATGGGTAAAATTGAATTCCTTGTATTTTTTTATTAAATGTAAATGGTAGAATAACAATAATTAAAATTGATATAAGAAGAGCAATAACTCCTCCAAGTTTATTAGGAATTGATCGTAAAATTGCATATGCGAATAAGAAGTATCATTCAGGTTGAATATGAATTGGGGTTACTAAAGGATTGGCTGGCACAAAATTATCTGGGTCTCCTAGTATATAAGGATTAGTTAAAGTTAATAAAATTAAAATAGATATTATAATAATAAATCCAATTAAATCCTTAAAAGTAAAATAAGGATGGAAAGGAATTTTATCTAGATTTCTGTTTGTTCCTAAAGGATTATTAGAACCTGTTTGATGTAAAAATAATAGGTGAATTATTGCTATTGCTAAAATAACGAATGGTATAAGAAAATGAAATGTATAAAATCGGGTTAAAGTTGGGTTATCAACAGCAAATCCCCCTCAAATTCAGTTTAGTAATGTAGTTCCTAAGTAAGGAATAGCAGAGAGGAGGTTAGTAATTACTGTGGCTCCTCAAAAAGATATTTGTCCTCATGGTAATACATATCCTATAAAAGCTGTTATTATTAATAGAAATAAAATAACAATTCCAACTATTCAAGTATAAATGAAATTAAATGATTCATAATAAATTCCTCGTCCAATATGGATATAAATACAAATAAAAAAAAATGAAGCTCCATTAGCATGTAAAGTTCGAATTAATCATCCGTAGTTTACATTTCGACAAATATAATTTACTCTATAAAATGCTAATTCAATATTTGCATAGTAATATATAGTTAAAAATAATCCTGTTAAAATTTGTGTAATTAAACATAAAGCTAATAATGAACCAAAATTTCATCAAATTGAAATATTAGATGGGGTTGGTAAATCAACTAAAGTATTATTTAAAATTTTGATTAAAGGGTGAGTTTTTCGTAATGGTATAAATTTTTTTATCATTAGTTAAAAGATCGTAATGGTCCAAAAAAGATATTAGTAATTTTAATAACAGCAATTAAGGTAATAAATAAATAAATAATAATTATAATAATCATTATAAAAGTTTGTGAATTATATAATTTAGTTAATTTAATTTTATCTTCATTAAAAAATAAAAAGTTATTATTTAAATCATTTATTTCATTATTAATAAAAATATTAGAAAAAGAGAAATAATTATTTATTTGAGCAATTAATAAAATAGTTATTAAAAAGATTCTTGATAAAAAAAATATTTTTATTTTTAAGGAAAAGTTTATAATTTCATTAGAAGCAATTCTAGAAACATAAATAAATAATACTAATAATCCTCCTAAAAATACAAGAAAAAGAATATATGAAAATCAGTATGTATTAATATATACACCTAAAATTAAAGATAATAATAAAGTTTGAATTAAAATTATTAATCCTATACTTAATGGATGTGTTGTAAATAATATAAATATAGAAATAAGAATTATTATTATTAAGAAAAAAAATAAAATTTCAAAGAATAGTTTAAGAAAAATAATAATTTTGGAGATTATTGATAGGAAAAAATTCTTTTCTTTGAAGTTTTTAAATTAGAAATTATTTTTGGTTTACAAGACCAATGTTTTTTTTAAACTATAAAAACACAAATGATAAAATTAGTTATTTTAATTATATTTTTTTTTGGTAATATAATTTTTGTTAGTAAACATAAACATTTATTAATTGTTTTATTAAGATTAGAATTTATTGTATTAAGAATTTATTTTTTAATAACTTATTATTTTTTGATGGTGAGTTATGATATATACATATTAATAATTTTTTTAGTTTTTTCTGTTTGTGAGGGGGCTTTAGGACTATCTATTTTAGTTTCTATAATTCGAACTCTTGGGAATGATTATTTTCAAAGTTATAATTTATTATGATAAAGTTTTTAATATATTTATGTTTTATAATACCTTTATGTTTCTTAAAAAATATATTTTGAATGGTTCATATAATATTATTTTTTTTTATATTTTTATTTATAATTGTTAATTTAAATTTAATAAATTTTTGTAATTTAAGTTATATATTAGGCTGTGATTTAATTTCTTTTGGGTTAATTTTATTAAGAATTTGAATTTGTTCTTTAATAATTATGGCAAGAGAAAATTTATTTAAAGTAGGTTATTATACAAATTTATTTTTAATAAATATTTTATTTTTATTAATTATATTATATTTAACTTTTAGATCTATGAATATTTTAATATTTTATTTATTTTTTGAGGGGAGACTGATTCCTACTTTAATTTTAATTTTAGGGTGGGGATACCAGCCTGAGCGAATTCAAGCTGGGTTATATTTATTATTTTATACTTTATTTGTTTCGTTACCTTTATTAATAGGATTATTTTTTATTTATAATGATTTTAATTCAATAATAATATATATATATAAATTTTATGAAAGTAATTCTCTAATTTTATATTTATCAATAATTATAGCTTTTTTTGTTAAGATACCAATGTATTTTGTTCATTTATGACTCCCCAAAGCTCATGTTGAAGCTCCTATTTCTGGGTCTATAATTTTAGCTGGGGTTATATTAAAATTAGGGGGTTATGGTTTATTACGGGTAATAATTATTTTCCAGAATTTAACTATAAAATTTGGGAGTTTTTGAGTTGTTATTAGATTACTTGGGGGTGTTTATGTTAGTTTAAAATGTTTTTGTCAGATTGATATTAAATCTTTAATTGCTTATTCTTCTGTAGCTCACATAGGTTTAGTAATTGGGGGGATTATAACTTTAAATTATTGGGGGATTTATGGTTCTTATATTTTAATAATTGGGCATGGATTATGTTCTTCAGGAATATTTTGTCTTTCTAATATTAATTATGAACGTTTAAGAACTCGAAGTTTATTTATAAATAAGGGTATAATGAATTTTATACCTTCAATAAGATTATGATGATTTTTATTTATGATTGGGAATATAGCAGCTCCTCCCTCTATAAATTTTTTTGGTGAAGTAGAATTAATTAATAGATTAGTAAGATGATCTTGATTAACAATAATTATATTAATAATGATTTCTTTTTTCAGAGCTGGGTATAGATTATATTTATTTTCTTATTCTCAACATGGGCAATATAGAATAGGGTTATATAGATTTTATTTAGGGGTTTCTCGAGAATATTTATTATTATTTTTACATTGATTTCCTTTAAATATTTTTATTTTAAAATTTGATTATAGAATGTGAATTTAACTTAAATAATTTAAAAAAAATATTGATTTGTGGAGTCAAATATATGGGTTTCCATTTTAAGTTATTAAAAATAATAATTCTATTTGTTTTATTAGATTTTTTTTTTTATTTATTTTTATATTTATTAATATATTATTTACATTATATTTTTTAATAGAAAATATTGTAATTTTTTTAGAATGGGAAATTATATCTTTTAATTCTATAAATATTGTTTTTTCTATTTTATTAGATTGAATATCTTTATTATTTATAATATTTGTTTCTTTAATTTCTTCTTCAGTAATTTTTTACAGAAAAAGTTATATAAAATCTGAATTAAATTTAAATCGATTTATTGTTTTAGTTCTAATATTTGTTTTATCTATGATATTATTAATTTTAAGACCAAATATTATTAGAATTTTTTTAGGTTGGGATGGTTTAGGGTTAGTTTCTTATGGGTTGGTAATTTACTACCAAAATGTAAAGTCTTTTAATGCTGGTATATTAACTGTTTTATCTAACCGAGTTGGGGATGTAATATTATTGATAGTAATTGCTTGAATAGTTAATTTTGGGAGTTGAAATTTTATTTTTTACTTAGATTTAATGAAAATAGATTTTTGTTCAAATGTAATTAGAGGTTTAATTATTTTAGGGGCTATAACTAAAAGAGCTCAAATTCCTTTTAGAGCTTGATTACCTGCTGCTATAGCAGCTCCTACACCTGTTTCAGCTTTAGTTCATTCATCAACTTTAGTAACAGCCGGAGTTTATTTATTAATTCGATTTAATGCTTTATTAATTAATACAGAATTTTTAAAAATTTTATTATTAATTTCGGGTTTAACAATATTTATAGCTGGGATTTCAGCTGTTTATGAGTTTGATTTAAAAAAAATTATTGCTTTATCTACTTTAAGTCAATTAGGATTAATAATAAGAATTTTAAGAATTGGATTTAGAGATTTAGCATTTTTTCACCTTTTAACTCATGCTATATTTAAAGCTTTATTATTTATATGTGCTGGGATGATTATTCATATAATAAATGATAATCAAGACATTCGATATATAGGGGGTTTAAGAATTTATATTCCTATAACTTGCCTTTGTTTTAATATTTCTAATTTATCTTTATGTGGAATTCCGTTTTTATCAGGATTTTATTCTAAGGATTTAATTTTAGAAATAGTTAGAATAAGAAATTTAAATTTTATTGTTTTTTTTTTATTTTATTTTTCTACAGGATTAACAGTATTTTATTCTATTCGTTTATCTTTATATTTAATAGTGAATGAATTTAATTTATTAAGAGTATATAATTTATACGATGAAGATTATGTTATGTTAAAGAGAATAATTTTATTATTATTTATAAGAGTAATTTCAGGGAGAGTTTTAAGTTGATTTATTTTTAATTATCCTTATATAATTTTTTTACCTTTTAATATAAAAATTATAGTAATTTATGTGAGAATTTTAGGTTGTATTATAGGTTGGTTAATTAGTTTAATAAATTTATATTCTTTAAATAAATTTTTGAATTTTTATAAGTTAAGAAATTTTTTAAGTTTAATGTGATTTATGCCAAATTTATTTACTTATGGTTTAAATTATACTGTTTTAAATTTTGGGAAAAATTTAACAAAAAATATTGATTATGGTTGAAGTGAGTTTTATAGAGGCCAAGGTTTATTTAATATTATTAAAAATTATTCTATTATTCTTAATGTATTTTTATTAAGAAATTTTAAAATTTATTTATATAGATTTGTTTTATGAATATTGTTTATAACAATATTTATATTAAAATAATTTTTATTACTTAAATAGCTTAACGAGAGCATAATATTGAAGATATTAAGGTGATAATTTATCTTTAGGTAATTTATAAAAATTAAAATTTTATTTTTACAATGAAAATGTAAAGTTTTTATTAAACTATATAAATAAAAGAAATATTAATGGTAATTAACCCCTAGAATTAAGTTAGCAGCTTAATATAAAATATTTCTTTAATTGGAAATATATTTCATTAATATCATTAACAGTGATATACCTCTCTTTGGTTTCAATTAATAAATAAGGAGTTTTTACTCTGTCTTTTAAGTCGAAATTAAATGCATTTGGATTGCTTCTTATTTAAGAAAAATTAAATTTTAATATTTTTTGAATGCAAATCAAATGTTTTTTTTAAACTATTTTCCTAATATGTTCAATTTAATATTTTTTGATTTCATTCATGATAAAGACCTAGTAGAAGTATAATTAAAAAAAAAATTCTTGTTTTGAATCAAATTACTATATTAGTTATAGAAAAAGAGGGGATAATTGGGAAGATTAATGCAATTTCTACATCAAAAATTAAAAAAATTACAGTAATTAAAAAAAAATGTAATGAAAATGGGATTCGAGGTAAAGATTTAGGATCAAATCCGCATTCAAATGGGGAGCATTTTTCTCGGTCTAAATTTGTTTTTTTAGATAAAACTGATGATAGGAAGATAAATAAATTAGAAACAAAAAAAAAAATAGTTGATATTAAGAATATAATTTTAATTATTTATATTAAAAATTTTTAAACTTTTTGATTGGAAGTCAAATATACTAAATATATTATATAAATAATTAATTACCTCATCAGTAAATAGAAATATATAAAAATAATCAAACAACATCTACAAAATGTCAATATCATGCTGCTGCTTCAAATCCAAAATGGTGGGAACTAGAGAAGTGGTTATTTTTAAATCGGATTATACATGTTAAGATAAAAATTGTTCCAATAATAACATGTAATCCATGGAAACCAGTAGCTATGAAAAATGTAGATCCATATACTCTATCAGAAATAGTAAATGGAGCTTCAAAATATTCATATATTTGAAGAATAGAAAAATAAAATCCTAAAACAATAGTAATAAAAAGACTTTGATAAGTTTGAGTAAAATTATTATTTATCATTGCATGGTGAGCTCATGTAATTGTAAGACCTGATGTAATTAAAATAATTGTATTTAATAAAGGAATTTGAAATGGGTTGAAAGGGGTGATTTTTATAGGTGGTCATATAGTTCCTAATTCAATATTAGGAGCTAATTTTTTATGGAAAAAAGCTCAAAAAAAAGAAATAAAAAAAAAAATTTCTGAGACAATAAATAAGATTATTCCTCAACGTAATCCCTTAGAAACAAGTAATGTATGTTTTCCTTGGAAAGTTCCTTCTCGACATACATCTCGTCATCATTGAAATATTGTTAATAATACAATAATATATCCTAAAATTAATAAGTTTATTCTGAAGTTATGGAATCATTTTACTATTCCTGTTACTAAAGTTATTGTTCCTACAGCTCCTGTTAAAGGTCATGGACTATAATCTACTAAATGGTACGGGTGATTGTGAAAATTTTTTGTCATTTAATTAGTTTCTCTAGAATAAAGAGTTCTTAAAATTGTAATTACATACGATTGGATAATTGCAACAGCTCTTTCTAAAATTAATAATAATACTTGTACAATAATTAATAAGATAATAAAATAATTTCTTATTGAATTTCCTGTACTTCTAAGTAGGGTTAATAGTAAGTGTCCTGCAATTATGTTAGCTGTTAATCGAATAGCTAAAGTTCCAGGTCGAATAATATTACTAATAGTTTCAATTAATACTATAAAAGGTATTAAAATACCAGGTGTTCCTTGAGGGATTATATGAATAAATATATGCTTAGAGTTATTAATTCATCCAAATAACATAAATGTTAATCAAAGAGATAAAGATAAAGTTAATGAGATTGTTAAATGACTTGTTCTTGTAAAAATATAAGGAAAAAGTCCTAAAAAATTATTGAATAAAATAAAAGAAAATAAAGAAATAAAGATTAAAGTTGAACCTTTATTTACATTAAAATTAAGTAAAATTTTAAATTCATTATGAAGTTTGAAAATAATAAACTTTCATATTAAAAAATGACGATTTGGGATTAATCAAAAAGAAAATGGAATAAATATTAATCCAATAAAAGTTCTTAGTCAATTTAATGGTAAATTGAAGATATTAGTAGAAGGATCAAAAATAGAAAATAAATTGTTTATCATTTTCAATTTAAATAATTTATTTTAATGTTATTTTTAATTTTAGATTTGAAATTAAAATTATAATTAATATAATAGTTTATAATATTAAATAAAATAAAAATAAATAAAAAAAAAATAAAAAAAAAAATTCAATTAATAGGTATTATTTGAGGAATAAAAAAATATTACTTAAGTAATAATTTAAGTTTGACATACTAATGTTATAAATTAACTAATTCTTTCATTAAAAGTAATTGCTAATTTACTATTAAATGGTTTAAGAGACCAGTACTTGCTTTCAGTCATCTAATGATGAATAATTATTAATTCAATTAATGAAATTATTTATAGAAATACTTTCAATAACAATTGGTATAAATCTATGATTTGCTCCACAAATTTCTGAACATTGACCAAAAAAAATTCCGGGTCGATTAATAAAAAAATTTGTTTGGTTTAAACGTCCAGGGTTTGCATCAATTTTAACTCCTAAAAAAGGAATAGTTCAAGAATGAATGACATCTGTTGCAGTAACTAAAATTCGAATTTGATTATTTATAGGTAAAATAATTCGATTATCAACATCTAATAATCGAAAGTTATCTATTTTATCTATTTCATTAATTATATAAGAGTCAAATTCAATATTTTTGAAATCTGAATATTCATAACTTCAGTATCATTGATGACCAATTGATTTTAAAGTAATTAAGGGATTATTTAATTCATCTAATAAATATAATAATCGTAAAGAAGGTAAAGCAATAAAAATTAAAGTAATAGCTGGTAAAATAGTTCAAATAAGTTCAATTATTTGTCCTTCTAATAAAAATCGATTAATAAATTTATTAAAAAATAAATTTATTATTAAATATATAACTAAAATAGTAATTATTAAAAGAATAATTAAAGTATGATCATGAAAAAAAATTATTTGTTCTATAAGTGGAGAAGCACCGTTTTGTAAATTAAAATTTGATCAAGTTGCCATTTCTAAAAAAAGGAAAACCTTTATAAATGGGGTTTAAATCCATTACATATTATCTGCCATATTAGAAATTACTTATAATAGGTAATTCATTATATGAATGTTCAGCAGGGGGTAGATTTTGATATCATTCAATAGATGAAGGTATGTTTAATGAAAAAATAATTATCCGTTGGTTAATTATAGATTCTCAGATAATTATTATTATTATAATTGTTGCAATTAATGAAATGTAAGATCCTAAAGAAGAAACAATATTTCAAGATAAATAATTGTCTGGATAATCAGAGTATCGACGGGGTATACCGGCTAAACCTAAAAAATGTTGGGGGAAGAATGTTAAATTTACTCCAATAAATATAACAATAAATTGAATTTTTAATAAATAATTATTTAAACTTAGCCCAGTAAATAATGGATATCAGTGAATAAATCCCCCTAAAATTGCAAATACAGCTCCTATAGATAAAACATAATGAAAATGAGCTACTACATAATATGTATCATGAAGAATAATATCAATAGAAGAATTAGCTAAAATTACACCAGTTAATCCTCCTACAGTAAATAAGAAAACAAACCCTAATCTTCATAATATTGAAGGTCTGTAGTTAATTTGAGTTCCATAAAGTGTAGCTAATCAACTAAAAATTTTAATTCCTGTAGGAACAGCAATAATTATTGTTGCTGATGTAAAATAAGCTCGAGTGTCAATATCTATTCCTACTGTAAATATGTGGTGGGCTCATACAATAAACCCTAATAATCCAATTGCTATTATAGCATAAATTATTCCTAAAGAACCAAAAGTTTCCTTTTTTCCTCTTTCTTGGGAAATAATATGGGAAATTATACCAAATCCTGGTAAAATTAAAATATAAACTTCTGGGTGACCAAAGAATCAAAATAAATGTTGATAAAGAATTGGATCTCCCCCTCCAGCAGGGTCAAAGAATGATGTATTTAAATTTCGATCTGTTAATAATATTGTGATTGCTCCTGCAAGAACTGGTAAGGAAAGAAGTAATAGTAATGCTGTAATTCCTACTGCTCATACAAATAAAGGTATTTGATCAAATGATATATTATTAATTCGTATATTAATAATTGTTGTAATAAAATTAATAGCTCCTAAAATTGAAGAAATACCAGCTAAATGTAATGAAAAAATAGCTAAGTCTACTGATGAACCTCTATGGGCAATATTTGATGAAAGTGGGGGGTACACAGTTCATCCTGTTCCTGCTCCATTTTCTACAATTCTTCTTGAAATTAAAAGAGTTAGAGAAGGTGGTAATAATCAAAATCTTATATTATTTATTCGTGGGAAAGCTATATCAGGAGCTCCTAATATAAGAGGAACAAGTCAGTTTCCGAATCCCCCAATTATAATAGGTATAACTATAAAAAAAATTATAATAAAAGCATGAGCTGTAACAATAGTATTATAAATTTGATCATCCCCAATTAAAAATCCTGGGTTACCTAATTCAGTTCGAATAAGTAATCTTAAAGATGTTCCTACTATTCCTGCTCAAATTCCAAAAATAAAATATAAAGTTCCAATATCCTTATGATTAGTTGAATAAAGTCATTTTCGCTAATAAAATGGCTGAGTTTAAGCGATAAATTGTAAATTTATTAACGAGAAAAATTCTCTTTTATTAAGTCTTATAGTCATTTATGATATAAAATTGCAAATTTTAAGGTGGAAAAATTTCTAAGGCTTAAAGAATTTTCTTTATAAATAATTTTGAAGATTATTAGTTTATTTAACTTAAAACCTTAAAAAAATATAAAAGTATTAAAAATTAAGCCTATTAAAGAGATTATAGAAAAAAAATTAATTATTATAAAAAAATTATTTTTAATTTTAATTTTAAATCATTTTAATTTAAAAAAATTTAATAAAAAGGAAAGATAAATAATACGAATATAAAAAAATAATATAATTAATCTAGATATAATAAAAATAAATGTAATAATATATATACATTTATTTATTAAAAAATTAATAATAATTCATTTTGGGAAAAATCCTAAAAAGGGGGGTAATCCCCCTAAAGAAAAAAAATTAATTAGTAAAGATGCTTTAATAATTGTAATTAAATTAAAGTTTATAATTTGATTAATATAAAAAATATTTAATATAGAAAATATTAAGCATAAAATTATATTTAAAAATGAATAAAGAGAGAAATACATAATTCAAATATTTTCTCTAATTATAAGTCTAGCTATTAGTCATCCTAAATTATTAATAGAGGAAAAAGCTATTAATTTCCGAAGGGAAGTTTGATTAAATCCTCTAATTGCACCAATTAAAACATTGATAGTTATAATAATTATAATAAAATTATTATTTATATAATATGAAAGAAGAATTATGGGGGAAATTTTTTGTCATGTTATTAGAATAAAACAATTTATTCAAGATAAACCTTCTATAATATTAGGGAATCAAAAATAAAATGGTGCAGAACCTATTTTTATTAATAGTGAAGAGTTAATTATAATAGATAGAAAATTATTTATTTCAAAATTTTTAAATAAAATTATTTTAAATAAAATAGAAAAAATAAAATTAATTGAGGCAATGGATTGAGTAAGAAAATATTTTAAAGCTGCTTCTGTATGAAGTAAATTTTTTGTATTAGAAATTAGGGGGATAAATCTAATAAGATTAATTTCTAAACCTACTCAACATCCTAATCATGAATTAGATGAAATAGAAATTAAAGTTCTAAAAAATAAAATAAAAATAAAAAATATTTTGTTAGAATTTATGTATAAATAAATATAAAATAAAATGTAATTGTAAGAATTATAAGTTCTATTTTAGAAAATATATTTTAGTGTATGATGCACAATAATTTTTGATATTATTAGATTTAGTTTAATTCTAAAAAATATAATAAAGGTAAAAAATTACATAATTTATCCTATCAGAATAATCCTTTTAATCAGGCACTTTATTTAAGAAAAAGGGTATTCTTTATATTTGAGGTATGAGCCCAAAAGCTTAATTTAGCTTATTCTTAA